TGAACGGAGACGAGACGGAGGAATGAAGAGCATTTTCGACGCAAGTTCGAATTTGCGACAGGTACAAATAGAAATAAATTGATAAAATATTCCTGAAAAAAATTCTGTTAATTCCACTTATGGAGTCTTGTTCTTGTGATAGAATATAAAAATTGATCCAATTTCTACCTATTATTATGATATTACGATCCAATGGGGTACCAAAAAAAGAAATGGGTTCGAAATTCGATCTCCTCTCTATGAATGAGATAAAGATGAATGAGATAAAGACAGAAGTAGTATATAGTTTCCTTTTTTTTTAACACACTCAATTTCATGTTCAAAAAAGAATTCGCGGATTCTTTTTGGTAGTCAGTGGAATTTATAGAATATGATTGAATTGCGTAATATAAATATAAAATATAATAAGAATAGTATTTATTGTATTTATTTTATTAAGTACATGCTGATACGACTATCTATTTTATCCATATATCACATCTTTTATTGTAATTTCACTTGGGACAACGTGAGTCACACTCCATCCAAATTTGTTTTGTATTTTCTATTGAATATATTCAATGAAAAATGGAAACAGGAGGATTCTCTATAGGGATATGTACATAAGAGAGAGATCCGGTTTGGTATCTGGGTAACAATTTCTGTTCTGGGGTTTACATATACACATATATGTTATTATAATTGATAATTGAAATTAATTGATAATTGAAATTGAAAAGGATTGATTATTGAAAAAAAAAAAATGAATACTGATTAGTCATAAATCAATAATTCAAAGTAAATTGTTAATGGTTCCAATTTGTCCTGAATTTTTCAGTCTGTGACCGGAAATCCATTTTTTCTACTCTCAATAAAAAAGAGAAGGGATGTTTTTAAGCGATGCATATTTTAAGATACAATCAATCGAAGAGGAGAATCTAAACTAGATCCAATAAAAAACAGGAATTTCTTTTTAAAAAAGGATAAGTACAATGGTATTCAAGATAAAAAAAGGAGTGAGTAATAGAATTAGAATATAGATAATATTTTTATCCATTTTGGACCGAATTTGGCGACATGGCCAAGTGGTAAGGCGGGGGACTGCAAATCCTTTATCCCCAGTTCAAATCCGGGTGTCGCCTGATCAACAAAAGATTTTTTATTTCTTTCCTATCTTGCCGATCTAATTCGACGAATTCTTGCGGAGCAAGAAGCAGAGGCAAAGGACTAAGTGGGCGTGTCAATACTCGATTTTGATAACCCATGGCGTAGGTTTTATAAAAGACTGTAATTTTTTTTTCTCGAAATTGAGGTGTAGCCCAAATCGGTATCAATAGGAATGAAGCAACTCTCACTTATTACTTTAATGATTGACTCTCACCATTTATTTGATTCAATTGAAAAATCAAATAAATGGTGAGAGTCAATTCCGGGATTCAGAACTAAGGTCGGAAATCTCGGTATCCAAAGGTTCCTAAGGGACACTCTGTTTTTGCTACTAGAATTGAAGAAGAGATTATACGAAAGACTATAATAACAAGATCTCTTAAATTACCCTTATTCAAAGTAGTGTCTCGTGACTCCGTCTGGTATTAAAAGAGTAAAGGGTAAAGTTGAAAAAAAAAAGAATGTATTAATTAATAGAGGTGGTGAGTTCTCCGGATTCTTTCACAGAAAGAAAGACAGTAAGCTTAGATCAAATAGGAATATAGAGGTATCTGATAGATAGTTATCTATCGTGATGGTATATTTTTATGCTTTTTGCTTAGTAAGGAAAGGCATTAATATCAAAACAAACAATAGGTCTTACTATTCTTACATGCTCCATATAGAAGCATTCCTTTGATATTTCCAAGGAAAAGGCGTGTGTATCATCGTATTTGTACTAAATGCTTCCTGATTTTACCAGAAACCCTAAAATATAGAAACTTGTTACGAGTGTATTCATTGAATTGGTTCATCAATAAATAGTCTTACCTATTTTGACTCTGCGCCATTGATTCCGCTATGATTATTAATCAATAATAGAATAATTCCTTCATAGAAATAGGGGACATAATTCACATGGATATAGTAAGTCTTGCTTGGGCTGCTTTAATGGTAGTCTTTACATTTTCCCTTTCACTTGTAGTATGGGGAAGGAGTGGACTCTAGGGCTGGGCACTACTAATTGCTCAATCGAACCGTATCAATTCTTTATTGATCATTTTGCGAAGCCCTAAAAAAAGAAAAATGTCTTCAAAATTGTACTGGAATACAGTAATGAATGATTACCATAATTGTATTTCGAAACTCAAATCTACGCATGATAGGCGATTTTTTCCAACCTAATTTTTCCTAAATATTCTATTTTAGTGAATCAGCTCTTATCATAATTATGGATATTACAATAAGAAAAACTAATACTATTTTTTTTTCTTTATTTCCCTTTTTCTTTTACCTTTCTAAAAGAAAGTCGTTCTGCTATTACGACAATACATATTTTCTTTCTATCGGAAACGAAGCGATTAGTGATTGGCCAAAGAGATCCGACACATAAGAAAATGAGATCTTTCTTCTGTTGAGCGATCCACATATCACACATTTCACATTTGTTTTAGACTACTAGAAAAGTTTTTATGCTTTTTTTGATTCATCTCATGTTTAAGCATGAAAAATGGGCAGGGTCTGCTCTACTCCTTTTACAAATCCGAAGAAGTTACTGTATAACTTAACTCCGCGGATCATCCGTTAATTGTTCAATCAATGACTTCTTGAGATGGGAAATCAAACTAAAAGAAATAAAGTGCTATCTATATGTACATCTAATATATGTACATACATATTGTAATTTGATCTATATATAATAATAATAAAAACAATACTATAGCTGGTGTGGTAGAAAGAACTATATATATAGTTCTTTCTACCACACCAGCTTAGATACTTACTACGATACTTCTGATTCCAGCCTAATCATTTCATTTAAGATTTAGAATTTGAATCCCTTTCTTTCATTTCTTGAATCATCGATAAGAACTAATAATAATTCAAGTTTCATTCAAATTAATCATTTTGGCTGACTGTTTTTACATAGATGATAAGTAAAAAAGCAGTAGGAACTAGAATGAACAGTGCAGTAGCAATAAGTGCGAGAATATTGACTTCCATAATCTAATCTTCTTTTGTTTCGCAATAACTCGGGATCTAATCCCATAGAGATGATAAATTTGACTCCTGCAAATTCAACGGGATGAATTGCATCCCGATGATACTGAATCAGATCAATATTATGAATAACAATTTCTGATCTATCAAATCAATTCATCGTCGAAAATTCAATAATATAGTAGTAGTATAACATAGAAAGGAAAGATCTTTTATCATACTAAATCAAAAATATCATTTTTGATTTGATCAGAAATACACATCAATCATTAGATTTTCATACCCCTTTTCCACTTTTTCTTTTCTATAACCTATTAGCTATCTTCCTTATACAACTTCCCTACTTAATACATACATATACATAGAATTATGTACATAAAATTATGAGGTATCATATGACTGGTATTGTCTGGGTCATACACAGATACAAACAGTATAAGTGAGATGGAAAAAGAAAGGATTAAGTATAAAAAATAAAATATTCGAACAAAAAATACTGAATATAGCAATACTACCGATTGTACCAATCGACATATGTCTCTCCCTTATCAATCAGTACTAGGGAAAGAACTAGGAAAAGAAATGGAAATTCCCATATTTATCATCAGATAAATGCGAAACAAAAGAAAAAAAAATTCCCCTCCCCGCACCGGGGATTCGATTCGGCTCCCCCTCTTCCCTTTCGCGAAAAATAGAGAAATGAATTGAGAAATTCATCGGATCCTAGTTCGGGACTGACGGGGCTCGAACCCGCAGCTTCCGCCTTGACAGGGCGGTGCTCTGACCAATTGAACTACAATCCCAGCAAGGTGTATAGCATACATATTCTTATGGTTTCATAAGAATTGTCATGTTGTAACGTAACAGATACACGAATGATATAGTGATATCATATCCACATAAACACGGGCTTTAGCGAGAGTGCCGCGGATTATTAGTAACTAGTGATTCTTTTTTTTATTGTTAAAAGTGGATAATCAACCTTTCAATGAGATGAGAAAAAAATATAAATAGAGCAAAAAAATTGACCCCTTTCCTTCATTTCTACAGATCAAGCATTTCTTTTCTGTAGGACAAATTGGTTATATTATACTCATGGAGCGGTGATTTTTTGGGCCGAGCTGGATTTGAACCAGCGTAGACATGTCGCCAACGAATTTACAGTCCGTCCCCATTAACCGCTCGGGCATCGACCCAGGAAGAATTCATTCTAGGCTTATTGATAATCCATGATCAACTTCCTTTTGTAGTACCCTACCCCCAGGGGAAGTCGAATCCCCGTTGCCTCCTTGAAAGAGAGATGTCCTAAACCACTAGACGATGGGGGCAGATCCGCCCGACCGTCATCATACTATGATGATAGTATGAACAGTTTTTTGGAATTGTCAATATAATCTAATGGTATGGCTAGATCCGAAGAGTCTTTCTATGTTATGATTCTATAGAATCATAACGTTTTTTTGGGGGTTGATGCTTCATTCATGAAGCATCCCATACTATTCGATATAACGAAAGGAAGTATAGGATTCCTTCAGTTCAGGCAATGGTTAGCCGGACAGAAAAAAGGGGTAGGGGAGGTAAAACCCCATTTAGTTTCATTTAATTTATTTTCTTCCATTTTCACTCATTGCTTCGTTTATCGTTGAGATGCAATATAATATGTCTATCACTATCTCGCACTAAGCCAGAAAATGCAAAAACGAGAAAAATTTTACCCACTTTCTAGGTAAATAAAAATTTTTTGTCCATTATGAGTCTACTGCATATATGTATATATGTAGTAGACTCATAATAGAAAATGGCTAATTCATGAATGGAATAGGGCCCTTTTAACTCAGTGGTAGAGTAACGCCATGGTAAGGCGTAAGTCATCG